ATATTCCGGGACCATACAAGCCTGTTACATGAAATGCACCAAAACCAAAGCAAGCTACCCCTGAGAGAAATAAATGAATTCCAAAGATCTTTGGCAAATCCAAAGAGGGTTTTCCTGTACGTTCATCACAAAATATTTCTAGATCCCAATACACCCAATGCCAGATAGCTGCCAAAAAGCATAAGCCAGAAAACACAATATGTGCTCCCGCTACACCTTCGTAACTCCAAATACCTGGATTCGTTACAGTCCCCCCTGTGATACTCCAACCGCCCCATGAATTGGTTATTCCTAAACGAGTCATGAAGGGTATAACGAACATACCCTGTCTCCACATTGGATCAAGAACAGGATCAGAAGGATCAAAAACCGCTAATTCATACAGAGCCATCGAACCGGCCCAACCAGCAACCAGAGCTGTATGCATTATATGAACAGAAAGCAACCGACCGGGATCATTCAATACAACGGTATGAACACGATACCAAGGCAAACCCATGGAAATACCCCTTATATCAAAGATAAATGGACACTACGTAACTTTATTGCATTGGAAAAGGCTATAATATGACTATCCTATGGACCACTCTTGTTGAGTCGATTATTTCCGAACAAGGGTTTCTATTCTGTTGGTAATAACGGAACAATTCTGTTCGTAGGAACAAAGAGAAGCAGATTTATTCTATACTCGATAAGTACCAATACGCAATGGGGGAGTTGATCCCATTTTCTATGAGCGAATGAGTCCATACTTATTTATCATTAGAAAGACCTATTCGTAATAATTTGAGTTTATTCATTCTGTCTTTCTTTATGAATTTTTAGAATCTATGGATAAAATAAATACGATAAAAACCAATATGAATATTATAAAGACAATAAAAAAACTGTTACGTTTCCACCTCAAAGTGAAATATAGTATTTAATTCTTTCTTTCATTTAATGCCTATTGGTGTTCCAAAAGTTATATTCCGAAATCCTGGAGATCCAATTTCATCTTGGGTTGACGTATAGTGCGACTTGTCAGATATATTGGGTCATATGGTATTTCCCCGTTCTCTCCCCCGATCGAGATATCCCCCGTTTCGCCCAAGAAAGATAAATTGAATCATCAAAAATTTGGAGCGTGAAGTGCAATTAGATCCATTTTTGAGGGGATTCATATTACTATTATCAATTAGAATAATTCAATTAGAATAATTTATGGTTGGCTTGGTTGGACTAAAAAAATGAAGTATCCAGGCTCCGTTTAGAAAAAACCCAATTGGATTGGTAAGATATCTATGATTGCTATTCATATTTTTTCTTTGTAAAGAGATCCTAATTGTCAAGCAAAGTTATCTCAACTCTAATAAATACTTGTATAAAATGAATTGAAAAAAAAAAAAAGAAATACAAAAAGAAATGGTAATGGGAGCATTTGTCCTATATGTACAAATCCAAATCGGGCGGATCTTTACCCGGAGTAGAGCATAAACCTAAAAAGATGAAACAGACCCATTCAGGAACAAGAAAATACCATCGCGGTTTGGATTAAATCTCGATGAAAGAATACATCAATGAGAAGTTAATTCGATAAGTTTAATGACCCTTTCTTATAACTTCGAATTTTATAATGGAAAATCGAAAATATAAAAAAGGAGTAAAAGCTCGTCTTTATTGAAAAATCGAAGAAAAGCCCTTTCGTTAGAAGTAAGAAAGAACCTTTCTAGAAAAAAAGAAAGAGGACTTGAATCTATACATTGATTCACAATTTTTTTGAACCGTATGCATCAAAAGGCGCATGTACGGTTCCTAAGGGATACAATTTTACCCTAATCAACCGACTTTATCGAGAAAGATTACTTTTTGTAGGCCAAGGGATTAGTACCGAGCTTTCGAATCAACTTATTGGTCTTATGATATATCTCAGTATGGAGGATGAGACCAAAGAGCTGTATTTGTTTGTAAACTCTCCTGGGGGCTGGGTAATACCTGGGATCGCCATTTATGATACTATGCAATTTGTGCGACCAGATGTCCATACAGTATGCATAGGATTAGCTGCTTCAATGGGATCTTTTATCCTGGTCGGAGGACAACTTACCAAACGTATAGCATTCCCTCACGCTTGGCGCCAATGAGGTTTTTATTTGAGAGAAAAAAGAAGACTATGCCTTCGCCATATGAATACTAAGTAATAATAGCATGGCACTTCGAATTCGATATGAGAAATTTTTGTATTGTTTTTTTTTTCAAAACATTAGATTCTGTATCGAGAGAGTAGTATGAGATAAGGGGTATTTCCGATTTTCTGTTATCTATCGGGAGTTCCGTTCAGCGTCACAAACTTTTTTGTTTTCATGCCGGAGAGTTCTTAACAATATTTATGTTATGAAAGAGTACGAAAAAAAAAAAAGATTTTTTCCTTATTTGATCGGATTAAAAAGAAACTTTGGGATTGCTGAATCACAGACAAAAAAAAGAAAAAATAAACATATAAAGCAACGGAGCCATCATAGTATTTTTTAACTCCTCCGAAAGGAAGGATGGCAATTTGATTATTTACCCACCTGAGTCTGATAGATTCGATTTTTCTCTTTCTTCACTTCAATAGAAAGGAGGGGGGTCAATTTTCTTGTAGAGCCGTATGCACAAAAGATGCCTGTACGGTTGTTCAATTCTATCTTTTTCTATTCTTTATCTTTCTTTTCTCTTTGCTTTATCATGCGAGATAGGGGAAGCTTTTATTTTGTTATATCATCAGGGTAATGATGCATGAACCTGCTAGTGGTTTTTATATGGCACAAGTAGGCGAATTTGTCGTGGAAGCGGAAGAACTGCTGAAACTGCGTGAAACCCTCACAAGGGTTTATGCAGAAAGAACGGGCAAACCCTTATGGGTTGTATCCGAAGATATGGAAAGAGATATTTTTATGTCAGCAACAGAAGCCCAAGCTTATGGAATTGTTGATTTTGTAGCGGTTCAAGGAAAATAACATGGATTTCGCGCAAATCTGTGATTTGAGATTTTATCTTCGAATTGAATATTCTATTAAATAGAAGTAATTCACCATCATTCGGTTAGGATCAATCTAAACCAACCCATCATATTATGTATACGATTCAACATGCCAACTATTAAACAACTTATTAGAAATACAAGACAGCCAATCAGAAATGTCACGAAATCCCCCGCTCTTCGGGGGTGCCCTCAGCGTCGAGGAACATGTACTAGGGTGTATGTGCGACTCGTTTAGATCATGAGCTGGCACAAAAGCAAGAAAACGACTTTTACAGTATCAATGATCAGTACCGGTGAATGGGATAGGATGGAAAAAGGAACTCCATCCATTATAAAAAAAAACTCTACCATATCCCTCTATTGTGTATGAAGTTTATGGTTTCCGTTGGTGTAAATCCAATCACCTGAATTTAAGATGATAAGAAATTCTCCATTGGTAACAAATGGTTATCCATTAAGCGGAGGAAATCTTATTTAAAAAGCATAAAACATAAAGATTAGGTAGGCTCCCAATCTGGCAAGAACGGACTAAGAGGGTCAGCTACCCAGCAAACTTTCATAATTAAATACCGTTACTGTATAGGTAGATCTGATTGTGAAAGACCTATTACTGGATAATTCATGGGTAGAGCCAAAGCGTGTGAACTATACAAGTTCCCAATAACATCAATTAGTTGATTAAATATTAAATTCAAGTATAAAGTAAAGGCTCCGGTGTATAGAGAAGACCTCACCGTTTAAGAAGTAACCATAGAAACGAAGGAACCCACTATTTCTTTTTTGATTTCTTTTATTTACTATATTTTTATTTTTGATACCTAGGAAAATACAATTTCTTATTTCTGTCTTATTTCGCAGTGAAATACCTAAAATAAAAAAAAATCGTGGTCGGGAAGGTTAGAGTAGCCAAAGACATTGGAATTTTGATTTTATACATTGGAAAAATCCGTTTTGTTATTAATAGACTAGGAAGGGGGAAAAGAATAACTGAAAGAAAGGCAATCAATTAGTTATTCGTCAAAGTTTCATTTATTCAATGACCAGAATTAAACGGGGATATATAGCTCGGAGACGTAGAACAAAAATTCGTTTATTTGCATCAAGCTTTCGAGGGGCTCATTCAAGGCTTACTAGAACTATTACTCAACAGAAAATAAGAGCTTTAGTTTCGGCTCATCGGGATAGGGATAGGAAAAAGAGAGATTTTCGTCGTTTGTGGATCACTAGGATAAACGCAGTAATTCGCGAAAGGGGAGTATCCTATAGTTATAGTAGATTAATACACGATCTGTACAAGAGACAGTTGCTTCTTAACCGTAAAATACTTGCACAAATAGCTATATCAAATAGGAATTGTCTTTATATGATTTCGAACGAAATCATAAAGGAAGTAGATTGGAAAGAATCCACCAGAATAATTTAAATTGAGTTACCCGGAGAATGAACTCCGGGAAGGTAGAGTAGAAATTAGTATGAGAAAATATGCTAAAGTAGTCAAAATGAATGAACACGTTCAATTCAATAAAAACAGATTTCTTTTTTTCCGATTCATTTGTTTCTTACGACACGATACTCAAATCTAGATTCACTCAAATCTAGATTCTTGTAATTATGATTCAAGTGAAGAAAAAGTAAGCCTATTTATTTCGGGCTTTAAAACCAGTAGTTCTAGCGGTCGACTCGGTTCTTTCAAATTGTTTCTCATTATTGAGAAAAGGTAACAAAGATAAAATACGAGCTTGTTTTATAGCAAGAGTAATTAATCGTTGTTGTTTCAAGGTCAATCTATTCACACGTCTTGATAATATTTTTCCTTGTTCACTAATAAATCGACTAATTAAACTCATGTTTCTATAATCAATTCGATCCCCCGATTGAATCGGGGGCAAACGCCTACGAAAAGATCGCTTGAATTTAAGAAAGGGTCGCTTGGATTTATCCATGGTTTGTTTGTTTAATTTATTCCTTATCCCTAAAATCCTATTTCTTAATTCTA